TGCCCATAATGTCTTGTCAAGATGAACATTATACAAGATCATAGCTCTTTGATTAATATTTGCTTATAAACAATATTGGATTTATAATCTATATATGTGATGTAACTTTTTAGGTCTCTTTGGTGATGTAAAATAACCTACTTAACTTAGTGGTTAGAGTATTGCTTTCATACGGCGGGAGTCATTGGTTCAAATCCAATAGTAGGTAAAACTTATTAGATACCATTGATTCTGGTATCTAATAAGTTTTTAGACTCACCTTCTAGTTCTAGTCTAGATTATTAAAAGATTAAATAAAAGTATTAATTATTAAAAGTATTAATTAAAAGACTTTTTATAAAATTTTCCTATAAAACAAAAAAAAAGAATCTATGTGTATACTATCGTCTATATATGGATTCTTTATAGGGTGTATAAGCCGAACTTTTTATTATTATGAGTATTTAGGCGCATTTCACTGGTTATGAAATCGTATTGATAGCCTCTAACCGTGTCCTAGCTCGTCTAAGAGCTAGATTTGCTTCAATTATTTGTCTCTTTCCTTCAGCTTTCTTCAAGTTAGCCTCTGCTATTTCAAGAGTTTGCTGAGCTTCTTGTGGATCAATGTCACTACCCTTCTCAGCATCATTTACTAAAACAGTGATTTCATTATTGCCTATTCTAGCAAAACCGCCCATCAGAGCCATTGTTAACCATTGGTCGTTAAGGCGTATTCTTAAAATCCCTATATCTACAGCTGTGGCAATAGGGGCGTGGTTTGGTAATACGCCGATTTGACCACTATTAGTAGATAAAATGATTTCTTTTACTTCTGAATTCCAAACAATTCGATTAGGAGTCAGTACACAAAGATTTAAGGTCATTTCTTCAATTTGCTCTCCATTTCTAAGTTCATAGCTTTCGCGGTAGCTTCGTCGATGTTACCTACCAAATAAAAGGCCTGTTCAGGAAGACCATCTAATTCTCCGGAAAGAATCAATTGAAATCCTCTAATTGTTTCTGCTAGACCAACATATTTTCCTGGAGAGCCTGTAAATACTTCTGCTACGAAAAACGGTTGTGATAAGAAACGCTCAATTTTTCGCGCTCTTGCTACGGTTAACCGGTCTTCTTCGGATAATTCATCCAACCCAAGGATAGCTATAATGTCCTGAAGTTCTTTGTAACGTTGTAAGGTTTCCTTAACTCTTTGCGCAATTTCATAATGTTCTTCGCCAACGATCCGAGGTTGGAGCATGGTTGATGTTGAATCTAATGGATCCACTGCTGGATAGATCCCTTTGGCAGCTAATCCTCTTGATAGTACAGTAGTAGCGTCTAAATGTGCAAATGTCGTAGCAGGAGCGGGATCGGTCAAATCGTCTGCAGGTACATAAACTGCTTGAATCGAAGTTATGGACCCTTCTTTTGTAGAAGTAATTCTTTCCTGTAAAGTACCCATTTCAGTACTTAGAGTTGGTTGATAGCCTACGGCGGAAGGCATTCGACCCAATAAGGCAGATACTTCAGATCCTGCTTGAACAAAACGAAAAATATTGTCGATAAATAGAAGTACGTCTTGTTCATTAACATCTCGGAAATATTCCGCCATAGTTAGGGCAGTCAACCCAACCCTCATACGTGCTCCTGGTGGTTCATTCATTTGACCGTAGACTAGAGCCACTTTTGATTCGGCAATATTTTTTTCATTGATAACTCCGGATTCTTTCATTTCCATGTAAAGATCATTTCCTTCACGAGTACGTTCACCTACTCCACCAAATACGGATACGCCCCCATGAGCTTTTGCAATATTGTTGATCAATTCCATAATGAGTACTGTTTTACCCACCCCAGCTCCACCAAAAAGTCCTATTTTTCCTCCACGGCGATAAGGGGCTAAAAGATCTACCACTTTAATTCCTGTTTCAAAAATCGATAATTTTGTATCTAACTGCGTAAAGGCGGGCGCAGATCTATGAATAGGGGATGTTGTGCTAGTATCCACGGGCCCTAAATTATCAACGGGCTCCCCCAGTACGTTAAAAATTCGCCCAAGAGTCGCTCCACCGACTGGAACGCTTAGAGGAGCTCCCGTGTCAATAACTTCCATTCCTCGCGTTAGACCATCTGTAGCACTCATAGCTACAGCCCTAACTCGATTATTTCCTAGTAATTGTTGTACCTCACAAGTCACATTAATTGGTTGGCCGGCAGTATCTCGACCCTTAACTACTAGAGCGTTGTAAATATTAGGCATTTTACCTGGAGGAAAAGCTACGTCCAGTACGGGACCAATAATTTGAGCGATACGCCCCAGGTTTTTTTTTTCAAGTGTGGAAACACCAGAACCAGAAGTAATAGGATTTATTATCATAATATATAGTTTAAAGTATCGAAATTGTTTGCGAAAATGCAAATTATCAAAAAAAAGATGTCCGGTAGCAAGTTGATCGATTAATTAAATCAGAAATAGGAGTTCGCAATACATTTTGTTGATACCACCCAAACGAATCCAATT